GCTAGCGTAGCTTAAAACAAAGCACAGCACTGAAGATGCTAAGACGGGCCCTAAAAAGCTCCGCATGCACAAAGGCTTGGTCCTGACTTTACTATCAGCTTTAACATAACTTACACATGCAAGTATCCGCAGCCCTGTGAGGATGCCCTTAATCCCCTGCCCGGGGACGAGGAGCAGGCATCAGGCACAACATTTTAGCCCAAGACGCCTTGCCACGCCACACCCCCAAGGGAGTTCAGCAGTGATAGACATTAAGCCATAAGTGTAAACTTGACTTAGTTAGTGTTAAGAGGGCCGGTAAAACTCGTGCCAGCCACCGCGGTTATACGAGAGGCCCTAGTTGACAGGCACGGCGTAAAGGGTGGCTAAGGAGAATAAAAATAAAGCCAAAGGGCCTCTTGGCCGTCATACGCTCCTGAGCGTCCGAAGCCCATAAACGAAAGTAGCTTTAACATAGCCCGCCTGACCCCACGAGAGCTGAGAAACAAACTGGGATTAGATACCCCACTATGCTCAGCCGTAAACCTAGACGTTACCCCACAACAGACGTTCGCCAGGGTACTACAAGCGTTAGCTTAAAACCCAAGGGACTTGGCGGTGCCTTAGACCCCCCTAGAGGAGCCTGTTCTAGAACCGATAACCCCCGTTAAACCTCACCACTTCTAGTCATCCCCGCCTATATACCGCCGTCGTCAGCTTACCCTGTGAGGGGCCAACAGTAAGCTAAATGGATATAATTCAAAACGTCAGGTCGAGGTGTAGCGCACGAAATGGGAAGAAATGGGCTACATTTTCTATCATAGAACACTTACGAACAGTACCCTGAAAAAATACTCGAAGGAGGATTTAGTAGTAAAAAGGAAATAGAGTGTCCTTTTGAACCCGGCTCTGAGGCGCGTACACACCGCCCGTCACTCTCCCCTGTCACACAGCAACAAATGTCCATAACACCCAAGCACTGACAAGGGGAGGCAAGTCGTAACATGGTAAGTGTACCGGAAGGTGCACTTGGATCAAACCCAGGGTGTGGCTGAGATAGTTAAGCATCTCCCTTACACCGAGAAAACATCCATGCAAGTTGGATCACCCTGAGCCAAACAGCTAGCTTTATTACCATAATTAACCAAACAACATAAATAACATAAAACCAACTTAAACCAATAAACTAAACCATTTTTCCACCTTAGTACGGGAGACGGAAAAGGCCACCAACAAGCAATAGAAAAAGTACCGCAAGGGAAAGCTGAAAGAGTAGTGAAACAGCCCATATAAGCGCAAAAAAGCAAAGCCTAAACCTTGTACCTTTTGCATCATGATTTAGCCAGTACCCAATAAGCAAAGAGATCTTTAGTTTAAAACCCCGAAACCAAGTGAGCTACCCCGGGACAGCCTAAAAGGGCCAACCCGTCTCTGTGGCAAAAGAGTGGGAAGAGCCCCGGGTAGAGGTGACAGACCTACCGAACTTGGTGATAGCTGGTTGCCTAAGAAATGAATAGAAGTTCAGCCTCGTACCCCTTAGCCCAATCAAGAAATATCTAATAAAGCACATGAGAGAAGTACAAGAGTTAGTTAAAGGGGGTGCAGCCCCTTTAACCAAGGACACAACCTTAACAGGAGGATAAGGATCATACTTTTAAAAACCAGTCGTCTCAGTGGGCCTAAAAGCAGCCACCTGACCAGAAAGCGTTAAAGCTCAGACGACACAAAATTTATTATTCTGATAAACAATCCAACTCCCCTAGTATCACTAGGCCGTTCCATGCCAACATGGAAGAGACCATGCTAAAATGAGTAACAAGAGACTAAACTCTCTCCAAGCACAAGTGTAAGCCAGATCGGACAAGCCACTGGAAATCAACGAGCCCAAAAAAAGAGTGTAACGTGAAACACAAAGAAACCAAGAAAATCTCACAGCGCAAAATCGTTAACCTCACACTAGAGTGCCGCCAGGGAAAGACTAAAAGAGAGGGAAGGAACTCGGCAAACACAAGCCTCGCCTGTTTACCAAAAACATCGCCTCCTGCAAACCCCTACGTATAGGAGGTCCAGCCTGCCCAGTGACTACAAGTTCAACGGCCGCGGTATTTTGACCGTGCAAAGGTAGCGCAATCACTTGTCTTTTAAATGAAGACCTGTATGAATGGCCAAACGAGGGCTTAGCTGTCTCCCCCATCAAGTCAGTGAAATTGATCTACCCGTGCAGAAGCGGGTATAAATATACAAGACGAGAAGACCCTTTGGAGCTTAAGGTACAAATCCACCTACGTCAAACAGCTTCCTAAACAAGCGCAAACCTAGTAGAACATGGAATCCTACCTTCGGTTGGGGCGACCACGGAGAACAAAAAATCCTCCAAGTGGATTGGGAACTTCCCTAAAACCAAGAAAGACATTTCCAAGTCACAGAAAATCTGACCAAACACGATCCGGCCGCCCAGGCCGACCAACGAACCAAGTTACCCTAGGGATAACAGCGCAATCCCCTCCAAGAGTCCATATCGACGAGAGGGTTTACGACCTCGATGTTGGATCAGGACATCCTAATGGTGCAGCCGCTATTAAGGGTTCGTTTGTTCAACGATTAAAGTCCTACGTGATCTGAGTTCAGACCGGAGCAATCCAGGTCAGTTTCTATCTGTAATGTCATTTTTCCTAGTACGAAAGGACCGGAAAAAAGAGGCCCATGCTGAAAGTACGCCTCACCCCCAATTAATGAAGGCAACTAAATTAAACAGGGGGGGACTCAAAAAACGCCTAAATAAGGCCACACTAAGATGGCAGAGCATGGTAATTGCAAAAGGCCTAAGCCCTTTCACCCAGGGGTTCAAATCCTCTTCTTAGTTCATGCTAAACACTCTACTAACCCATCTAATCAACCCGCTCGCTTACATCGTCCCAGTCCTACTAGCCGTAGCATTTCTTACCCTAATTGAACGAAAAGTATTAGGATACATACAACTACGTAAAGGGCCAAACATTGTAGGACCTTACGGCCTACTCCAGCCAATTGCCGACGGGGTAAAACTTTTTATTAAAGAACCAATCCGACCATCAACATCTTCCCCATTTCTATTTCTGGCCGCCCCAATATTAGCACTAGCCCTAGCCATAACCCTGTGGGCGCCCATACCAATACCATATCCGGTCACAGACTTAAACCTAGGAATCCTGTTTGTTTTAGCCCTCTCAAGCCTGGCCGTATATTCAACCCTGGGGTCAGGATGAGCATCAAACTCAAAATACGCACTAATTGGAGCCCTCCGGGCCGTAGCCCAGACAATTTCGTATGAAGTAAGCCTAGGCCTAATTCTACTATCCATTATCATCTTTTCTGGGGGATATACACTACAAACATTTAACACCACTCAAGAAAGCATTTGACTATTAATCCCTGCCTGACCCCTGGCCGCAATATGATACATCTCCACACTAGCAGAAACAAACCGAGCACCATTCGACCTAACTGAAGGCGAATCTGAATTGGTCTCAGGCTTCAACGTAGAATACGCCGGAGGGCCCTTCGCCCTGTTTTTTCTGGCCGAATACGCCAACATTCTTCTAGTAAACACCCTATCGGCCATCCTTTTCCTAGGGGCATCTCACACACCAGCCGTCCCCGAACTAACAACAATTAATTTAATAACCAAAGCCGCACTGCTGTCAATAGTCTTCCTATGAGTCCGAGCCTCATACCCTCGATTCCGATATGACCAATTAATACACCTCGTATGAAAAAATTTCCTTCCCTTGACACTAGCACTAGTCCTTTGACACACCGCTCTGCCAATCGCACTAGCAGGGCTCCCCCCACAACTGTAAGGAACCGTGCCCGAACACCCAGGGACCACTTTGATAGAGTGGCTTATGGGGGTTAAAATCCCCCCAGTTCCTAGAAAGAAGGGAATTGAACCCATACTCAGGAGATCAAAACTCCTGGTGCTTCCTCTACACCACTTTCTACGGATAAGGTCAGCTAAATAAGCTTTCGGGCCCATACCCCGAACATGACGGCTAAAATCCCTCCCCTATCAATGAATCCTTACGTGCTAGTTATACTTCTGTCCAGCCTTGGACTAGGAACCACCCTAACCTTTGCCAGCTCACATTGACTACTTGCCTGAATGGGACTAGAAATTAACACCCTAGCAATTACCCCGCTCATAGCACAACAACACCACCCACGAGCAGTCGAAGCAACCACAAAATATTTCCTCACCCAAGCAACCGCCGCAGCAATAATTCTTTTTGCCGCTACAACAAATGCATGAATCACGGGCGAATGAGCCATTAACGACCTATCTCACCCAATTGCCTCAACAATAGTCATTACCGCCCTAGCATTAAAAATTGGCCTAGCACCAATACACTTTTGACTACCAGAAGTGCTACAAGGACTAGACCTGCTCACAGGGCTTATCTTATCCACATGACAAAAACTAGCCCCATTCGCACTTATTCTACAAGTAGCCCAGACAATCGACCCAATAATCCTAATATCACTAGGACTCCTCTCAGCACTAATCGGAGGATGAAGTGGACTTAATCAAACCCAAGTACGAAAAATCCTAGCATACTCTTCAATCGCACACATAGGGTGAATAATTATCATCCTACAATACGCCCCTCAACTAACACTACTTGCACTAAGCACATACATCTTCATAACATCCTCAGCTTTCCTCTCACTAAAAATAGCATCAACCACAAAAATTAATACTCTGACAACAATGTGATCAAAAACACCAATCCTGGCTACAACCACGGCCCTAACCCTCCTCTCACTGGGAGGACTCCCCCCACTAACAGGATTCATGCCAAAATGACTGATCCTACAAGAATTAACAAAACAAGACCTCCCCCTAACAGCAACAATTATAGCCCTGGCCACCCTGTTAAGCCTGTACTTCTACTTACGACTATGCTATACAATAACCTTGACTATCTCCCCCAATACAACCAACGCAACAACCCCCTGACGAGTACAAACAACCCAGTCAACACTCATCCTGGCTCTCTCTACAACAGTTGCTCTCGGACTACTACCAGTCACCCCAGCGATCCTAACGCTGACTTCCTAGGAACTTAGGATAAATCAGACCAAGAGCCTTCAAAGCTCTAAGCAGGAGTTAAAATCTCCTAGTCCCTGACTAAGACCTGCGGGACTTTATCCCACATCTTCTGAATGCAACTCAGACACTTTAATTAAGCTAAGGCCTTTCTAGATGAGAAGGCCTCGATCCTACAAACTCTTAGTTAACAGCTAAGCGCTCAAACCAGCGAGCATTCATCTACTTTCCCGCCGTTAGCCGGGTAAGGCGGGAAAGCCCCGGCAGACGTTAGTCTGCGTCTTGAGATTTGCAATCTAATGTGTACTCCACCACGGGGCTTGATAGGAAGAGGACTTAAACCTCTATCTTCGGGGCTACAGCCCACCGCCTAACTTCGGCCATCCTACCTGTGGCAATCACGCGCTGATTCTTCTCTACCAACCACAAAGACATTGGCACCCTTTATCTAGTATTTGGTGCCTGAGCCGGAATAGTCGGTACCGCTCTTAGCCTTCTAATTCGAGCTGAACTAAGCCAACCAGGATCCCTCCTGGGTGATGACCAAATTTATAATGTTATTGTTACCGCACACGCTTTTGTTATAATTTTCTTTATAGTAATGCCCATCCTCATCGGAGGATTTGGAAACTGACTCGTGCCACTAATGATCGGGGCCCCCGACATGGCATTCCCACGAATGAACAACATAAGTTTCTGGCTCCTGCCGCCCTCCTTTCTCCTACTACTAGCCTCGTCCGGCGTAGAAGCCGGAGCCGGAACTGGGTGAACAGTTTATCCACCTTTAGCAGGGAATCTAGCCCACGCAGGCGCGTCAGTAGATTTAACCATTTTCTCGCTGCATCTGGCAGGTGTCTCATCTATCTTGGGGGCAATTAATTTCATTACAACAACTATTAACATAAAACCCCCAGCTATTTCCCAATACCAAACCCCACTATTCGTATGAGCAGTCCTTGTAACTGCCGTCCTTCTACTCCTGTCTCTACCAGTTCTAGCCGCCGGAATTACCATACTTTTAACGGATCGGAACTTAAACACCACATTCTTTGACCCCGCCGGAGGAGGAGACCCTATCCTTTATCAACACCTCTTTTGATTCTTCGGCCACCCAGAAGTATATATTCTAATTCTGCCCGGGTTTGGAATTATCTCCCACGTAGTAGCCTATTATGCAGGTAAAAAAGAGCCATTTGGATACATAGGAATAGTTTGAGCTATAATGGCTATCGGCCTATTGGGGTTTATTGTCTGAGCCCACCACATGTTTACAGTTGGAATAGATGTTGACACCCGTGCATACTTCACATCCGCAACAATAATTATTGCCATCCCAACTGGTGTAAAAGTCTTTAGCTGACTAGCCACGCTTCACGGAGGCTCAATTAAATGAGAAACACCCATGCTCTGGGCTCTTGGCTTTATCTTCCTGTTTACGGTGGGAGGATTAACAGGAATCGTACTAGCCAACTCATCACTAGACATCGTCCTGCACGACACATACTATGTAGTAGCACATTTCCACTACGTACTATCAATGGGAGCCGTATTCGCTATTATAGCAGCCTTCGTGCACTGATTCCCCCTATTTTCAGGCTACACACTCCACAGCACGTGAACTAAAATTCACTTTGCAGTAATATTTATTGGTGTAAACCTCACCTTCTTCCCCCAACACTTCCTGGGCCTAGCAGGAATGCCCCGACGATACTCAGACTACCCTGACGCCTACACCCTGTGAAACACAGTGTCCTCTATCGGATCCCTAATCTCATTAGTAGCAGTAATCATGTTCCTGTTTATTCTATGAGAAGCCTTCGCCGCTAAACGAGAAGTCTCATCCGTAGAGCTTACTATGACAAACGTGGAGTGACTACACGGATGCCCACCCCCATACCACACATTCGAAGAGCCCGCATTCGTCCAAGTTCAATCAAATTAATCGAGGAAGGGAGGAATTGAACCCCCATGTACTGGTTTCAAGCCAGTCACATAACCACTCTGTCACTTCCTTATAAGACATTAGTAAACCCGCAAATTACATCACTTTGTCAAGGTGAAATAGTAGGTTAAACCCCTGCATGTCTTAAGCCCCAGGCTTAATGGCACATCCCACACAACTAGGATTCCAAGACGCGGCATCACCCGTTATAGAAGAACTTCTCCACTTCCACGACCACGCCCTAATAATTGTATTTTTAATTAGCACCCTGGTGCTTTACATTATTGTTGCAATAGTGTCAACAAAACTCACCAACAAGTATATTCTTGACTCCCAAGAAATTGAGATTGTATGAACTGTTTTACCAGCTGTAATTCTTGTTTTGATTGCACTCCCCTCTTTACGAATTCTCTATCTTATAGATGAGATCAACGACCCCCACCTAACGATCAAAGCCATAGGACACCAATGATACTGAAGCTACGAATATACTGATTACGAAAACCTAGGCTTTGACTCATATATGGTTCCAACCCAAGACCTCACACCAGGGCAGTTCCGCCTACTCGAAACAGACCACCGAATGGTTATCCCAATAGAATCCCCCATCCGAGTGCTTGTATCCGCTGAAGACGTACTGCACTCCTGAGCTGTCCCATCCCTCGGGGTTAAAATGGACGCAGTCCCAGGACGACTAAACCAAACAGCCTTCATTGCCTCCCGCCCAGGGGTGTTCTACGGACAATGCTCTGAGATTTGTGGAGCAAACCATAGCTTTATACCCATCGTAGTCGAAGCAGTTCCCCTAGAGCACTTCGAAAACTGATCCTCACTCATGCTAGAAGACGCCTCACTAGAAAGCTAAATTCGGGCCTCAGCGTTGGCCTTTTAAGCCAAAGAATGGTGCCTCCCAACCACCTCTAGTGAAATGCCCCAACTAAACCCTGCCCCTTGATTTGCAATTTTAGTATTTTCATGACTTGTATTCCTTACCATTATTCCCGCCAAAGTAATAAACCACATCTCACCTAATGAGCCAGCCATTCGGGGCTCTGGGAAACACAAAACTGAATCTTGAGGCTGACCATGACAATAAGCTTCTTCGACCAATTTGCAAGCCCCCTTTACTTGGGCATTCCCCTGATTGCTATTGCAATTGCTCTGCCATGAGTTCTATTCCCAACCCCCTCATCACGATGAATTAACAACCGCCTAACTACCATCCAGGGGTGATTCATTAGCCGATTTACCAACCAGCTTATGCTACCACTAAATGTGGGGGGCCATAAATGAGCACTATTACTAGCCTCATTAATAGTATTCTTAATTACTATTAATATGTTGGGGCTACTACCATACACATTTACCCCAACAACACAACTATCCCTAAATATAGGATTCGCTGTGCCCCTGTGACTCGCTACAGTTATTATTGGAATACGAAACCAACCAACAGTCGCCCTAGGACACCTACTACCAGAGGGCACCCCCATTCCACTGATCCCCGTACTTATCATTATCGAAACAATCAGCCTATTTATTCGACCACTCGCCCTGGGCGTTCGACTAACAGCCAATCTCACCGCCGGACATTTACTAATTCAACTAATTGCCACTGCCGTCTTTGTACTCCTCCCAATAATACCAACAGTAGCAATCCTGACAGCCGCCGTATTGTTCCTCTTGACCCTCCTAGAAGTCGCAGTGGCAATAATCCAAGCCTATGTGTTCGTACTTCTTCTAAGCCTCTACCTTCAAGAAAACGTCTAATGGCCCACCAAGCACATGCATACCATATGGTTGATCCAAGCCCATGACCACTAACCGGCGCAGTCGGAGCTTTATTAATAACATCCGGCTTAGCGATCTGGTTCCACTTCCACTCAACTACGCTAATAACTCTTGGACTCGTCCTTCTACTTCTTACAATATACCAGTGATGGCGCGATATCATCCGAGAAGGAACATTCCAGGGTCACCACACACCCCCAGTCCAAAAAGGCTTACGCTACGGAATAATCTTATTTATCACATCCGAAGTATTCTTCTTCTTAGGATTCTTCTGAGCCTTCTACCACTCAAGCCTGGCACCCACACCCGAACTAGGGGGTTGCTGGCCCCCAACTGGAATTATTACCCTAGACCCGTTCGAAGTCCCACTACTCAACACAGCCGTCTTACTAGCATCCGGGGTAACAGTAACATGGGCCCACCACAGCCTGATAGAGGGCGAACGAAAACAAGCCATCCAGTCCCTCGCACTAACAATCCTACTAGGACTTTATTTTACAGCCCTACAAGCCATAGAATACTACGAAGCACCTTTTACAATTGCAGATGGGGTCTACGGCTCAACATTCTTTGTAGCCACAGGATTCCATGGACTACATGTTATCATTGGGTCCTCATTCTTGGCTGTCTGCCTACTCCGCCAAGTCCAATACCACTTTACATCTGAACACCACTTCGGCTTTGAAGCCGCCGCATGATACTGACACTTCGTCGACGTAGTCTGATTATTCCTCTACGTGTCAATTTACTGATGAGGCTCATATCTTTCTAGTATTCAATTTAGTACAGATGACTTCCAATCATTTAGTCTTGGTTAAACCCCAAGGAAAGATAATGAATCTAGTAATTACAATCTTAGCAATTACAGTAACTCTTTCTCTCATTCTAGCAGTTGTGTCCTTCTGACTTCCACAAATAAATCCAGACGCAGAAAAGCTCTCACCATATGAGTGCGGCTTCGACCCCCTAGGCTCAGCCCGGCTCCCATTCTCCCTCCGATTTTTCCTGGTAGCCATCCTATTCCTGCTATTTGACCTAGAAATTGCCCTCCTCCTTCCACTGCCATGAGGTGACCAACTCCACAACCCCGCCGGAACCTTCTTCTGAGCAACAACAGTCTTAATCCTACTAACGCTTGGACTGATCTACGAATGAATTCAAGGAGGCCTAGAATGGGCAGAATAGGGAGTTAGTCCAATACAAGACCTCTGATTTCGACTCAGAAAATCGTGGTTTAATTCCACGGCCCCCTTATGACACCCGTACACTTCAGCTTCAGCTCAGCCTTCACTTTAGGGCTAATAGGCCTTGCATTTCACCGCACCCACCTGCTCTCCGCACTCCTCTGCCTAGAAGGAATAATGCTATCCCTATTCATTGCGCTCGCTCTCTGAGCCATACAATTTGAATCGACCATATTTTCTACAGCCCCCATATTGCTTCTAGCCTTCTCCGCCTGTGAAGCCAGCGCAGGACTAGCCTTACTAGTAGCTACAGCCCGAACCCACGGAACCGACCGCTTACAAAACCTAAACCTACTACAATGCTAAAAGTATTAGCCCCGACAGTTATGCTATTCCCGACAATCTGGTTATCATCACCTAAATGGCTGTGACCAACAACAACTGCACAAAGCCTACTAATTGCCCTTATTAGTCTAACCTGACTAAAATGAATATCAGAAACCGGATGGTCGGCCTCTAGCTCATACCTAGCCACAGACCCACTATCTACCCCCCTTCTAGTACTTACATGCTGACTACTTCCACTAATAATCCTAGCCAGCCAAAATCACATCAATCCAGAACCAATTAGCCGACAACGCCTATATATCACCCTGCTAGCATCCCTACAAACCTTCCTCATCATGGCATTTGGAGCCACAGAAATCATCATATTCTACATCATATTTGAAGCCACACTCATCCCCACCTTAATTATTATCACCCGATGGGGAAATCAAACCGAACGCCTAAACGCAGGGACCTATTTCTTGTTCTATACTCTGGCCGGATCTCTCCCCCTTCTAGTAGCCCTCCTTCTGCTCCAACAATCAACAGGAACCCTTTCAATACTGGTCCTGCAATACTCCCAACCCCTAACACTCAACTCCTGGGGCCACAACATCTGATGAGCCGGATGCCTAATTGCATTTCTAGTCAAAATACCCCTTTATGGGGTCCACCTATGATTGCCAAAAGCCCACGTAGAGGCCCCAGTGGCCGGATCAATAGTCCTAGCCGCAGTACTACTTAAACTAGGAGGATACGGCATAATACGAATAATAATCATATTAGACCCACTCTCAAAAGAATTGGCCTATCCATTTATTATCCTAGCACTATGAGGAATTGTCATAACGGGATCAATCTGCCTCCGACAAACAGACCTAAAATCCTTAATTGCCTACTCCTCTGTAAGCCACATAGGCCTGGTAGCAGGGGGAATCCTAATCCAAACCCCCTGAGGATTCACAGGAGCAATTATCCTAATAATTGCCCACGGATTAGTATCCTCAGCACTATTCTGCCTAGCCAACACCGCTTACGAACGAACCCACAGCCGAACCATAGTATTGGCCCGAGGACTTCAGATAATCTTCCCACTAACAGCAGTGTGATGATTTACTGCTAATCTAGCCAACCTAGCACTACCGCCCCTTCCTAATCTTATGGGAGAACTCATAATTATCACCACCCTCTTTAACTGATCACCCTGGACTATCATACTAACAGGACTAGGAACACTAATTACAGCAGGATACTCCCTATACCTGTTCCTAATATCCCAACGAGGGCCAGCACCCAGCCATATTACGGGACTCCCCCCATTTCACACCCGAGAACACCTACTAATAGTTATACACCTAATTCCAGTTATCCTCCTCATTACAAAGCCAGAACTTATATGAGGCTGATGCTACTAGTAAGTATAGTTTAACTCAAAACTTTAGATTGTGATTCTAAGAATAGGGGTTAAAATCCCCTTACTCACCGAGAAAGGCCCAGGGGCAAAAAGCACTGCTAATTCTTTCGCCCATGGTTAAACTCCATGGCTTTCTCGCGCTTCTGAAGGATAACAGCTCATCCACTGGTCTTAGGAACCAAAAACTCTTGGTGCAAATCCAAGCGGAAGCTATGCACCCAACAACCCTAATCTTATCATCCTCCCTAGTCCTAGTTATTGCAACTCTTATTTACCCCCTTTTAACTACACTAAGCCCGACCTCTAAAGACCCAAACTGAGCCACAACACACGTCAAAACAGCCGTGAGCACAGCCTTCTTCATCAGCCTCGTCCCCCTGATATTATTCCTAGACCAAGGAGCCGAAACCGTCATTACCAACTGGCACTGGATAAACACAGCCATATTTGATATCAACATCAGCTTTAAATTTGACCACTACTCCCTCATCTTTACACCCATCGCCCTCTACGTCACCTGGTCTATCCTCGAATTTGCATCATGATACATACACTCTGATCCATACATAAATCGATTCTTCAAGTACCTTCTTCTGTTTCTGGTAGCAATAATTATTCTAGTAACCGCTAACAACATATTTCAACTCTTCATCGGATGAGAGGGAGTAGGAATCATATCATTCCTCCTAATCGGCTGATGATACGGGCGGGCAGACGCCAACACGGCAGCGCTTCAAGCCGTACTATACAACCGAGTAGGAGACATCGGGCTAATCATAAGCATGGCCTGAATTGCCACAAATCTGAACTCATGAGAAATCCAACAAATCTTCTTCCTATCAAAAACATCCGACATAACACTTCCACTCGTAGGATTAATTCTAGCGGCCACTGGAAAATCAGCCCAATTTGGCCTCCACCCATGACTACCCTCCGCCATGGAGGGTCCCACACCAGTCTCTGCCCTACTTCACTCCAGCACTATAGTTGTTGCAGGCATCTTCCTACTTATCCGACTTCACCCTATTATAGAAAACAACACCCTGGCACTGACAATCTGCTTATGTCTGGGCGCCCTAACTACCCTATTTACAGCCACCTGTGCCCTCACCCAAAATGACATTAAAAAAATTGTAGCTTTCTCAACCTCCAGCCAACTTGGTCTAATAATAGTCACCATCGGCCTCAACCAGCCCCAACTAGCGTTTCTGCACATCTGTACCCACGCTTTCTTCAAAGCAATGCTATTTTTATGCTCGGGGTCGATTATTCATAGCTTAAACGACGAACAAGACATCCGAAAAATGGGGGGACTACAAAACCTACTACCGCTCACCTCAACCTGCCTAACCATCGGCAGCTTAGCACTAACAGGGACCCCATTCTTAGCCGGCTTCTTCTCAAAAGATGCAATCATCGAAGCCTTAAACACCTCTTACCTAAACGCCTGAGCCCTAGCCCTAACACTAATCGCCACATCATTCACCGCCGTATATAGCTTCCGAGTAGTATTCTTCGTTACGATGGGGACACCCCGATTTCTCCCCCTATCCCCTATTAATGAAAACAGCCCATCAGTAATCAACCCCATCAAACGACTTGCCTGAGGAAGCATTATTGCAGGACTAATCATCACATCAAACTTCCTACCATCAAAAACACCAATTATAACCATGCCCCTAGCCCTTAAAATAGCCGCCCTTGCAGTAACAATCATTGGCCTTCTAACAGCCATAGAACTAACAGCATTAACAGGCAAACAATTTAAAACCGGCCCCACAACCAAGCCACATCATTTCTCAAACATACTAGGCTACTTCCCGGCAATTATTCACCGACCCATCCCTAAACTTAGCCTGGTCCTAGGACAATCAATTGCCACACAACTAGTAGACCAAACCTGGTTCGAAAACTCGGGGCCAAAAGGGGCATCCTCCGCACAAATTAAAATAACCAAAACAATTAACGACATCCAACGCGGAATAATTAAAACCTACCTAACAATTTTCCTTCTATCCTCAACAATTGCCGTTCTCCTGACAATAATCTAAACTGCACGAAGGGCACCACGACCAAGCCCCCGAGTTAGCTCTAATACCACAAATAAAGTTAATAATAATACTCAAGCACAAATAACCAACATACCACCGCCAGACGAGTATATTATAGCAACACCACTAGTATCCCCCCGCAGCATAGAAAACTCTTTTAAACCATCAATAACAACTCACGACCCCTCATACCAGTTTTCTCAAAACAACCCAACCGTTAGGCCCACTCCTAATAAATAAATCAAAACATACCCAACAACAGAACGATCCCCCCACGCTTCTGGAAAAGGCTCGGCAGCCAAAGCTGCTGAATAGGCAAACACAACAAGCATCCCACCTAAATAAATTAAAAAAAGAACCAAAGATAAAAAAGACCCACCGTGGCCAATAAGCACCCCGCACCCAACTCCAGCTGCTACTACCAAACCAAACGCAGCAAAATAAGGCGCAGGATTAGAAGCCACAGCAACCAAACCAACAATTAAAGCTATCAACAGTAATGATACAAGATAAGTCATAATTCTCACTCAGGTTTTAACTAAGACCAGTGACTTGAAGAACCACCGTTGTTATTCAACTATAAGAACCACTAATGGCAAGCCTACGAAAAACCCACCCACTAATTAAAATTGCTAACGACGCACTAGTCGACCTTCCAGCCCCCTCTAATATCTCAGTATGATGAAACTTTGGATCCCTACTAGGACTATGTTTAATTGCCCAAATTCTCACCGGACTATTTCTAGCCATACACTATACATCAGATATCACCACCGCCTTCTCCTCTGTTGTGCACATTTGTCGAGACGTTAACTATGGATGACTAATCCGAAGCATACATGCCAACGGAGCATCATTCTTCTTCATCTGCATTTACATACACATTGCCCGAGGTTTGTACTACGGATCGTACTTATACAAAGAAACCTGAAACACCGGAGTAGTCCTCCTGCTACTAGTCATAATAACAGCTTTCGTAGGATACGTCCTACCATGGGGACAAATATCATTCTGGGGCGCCACGGTAATTACAAACCTGTTATCAGCAGTCCCCTACGTAGGAGACATACTCGTTCAATGAATCTGAGGGGGGTTCTCAGTTGACAACGCAACACTAACGCGATTCTTCGCCTTCCACTTCCTACTGCCATTCATCATTGCCGCAATGACAATCCTCCACTTATTGTTCCTACACGAAACAGGATCAAATAACCCAGCCGGCCTTAACTCAGACGCAGACAAAATTACTTTCCACCCATACTTCTCATACAAAGACCTACTCGGCTTTGTAGTCATACTACTAGCACTAACATCCTTAGCACTATTCTCCCCGAATCTACTAGGAGACTCAGAAAACTTCATCCCAGCAAATCCTCTAGTAACCCCTCCTCATATTAAACCCGAATGATACTTCCTGTTCGCCTACGCCATCCTACGATCCATCCCAAACAAACTAGGAGGAGTCCTAGCATTACTGTTCTCCATCCTCATCTTAATGGTAGTACCAATCCTCCACACATCAAAACAACGAGGACTAACGTTCCGACCACTGACCCAACTCCTCTTTTGAACCCTAGTTGCAGACATAATTATTCTCACATGAATTGGAGGAATACCAGTAGAACACCCATTCATTATCATTGGACAAATCGCATCCGTCCTATATTTCGCATTATTCCTAATCTTAGTACCGCTAGCAGGCTGATTAGAGAATAAAGCACTAAAATGAGCTTGCCCTAGTAGCTTAGTCTAAAAGCATCGGTCTTGTAATCCGAAGATCGGAGGTTAAATTCCTCCCTAGTGCCAGAAAAGAGAGATTCTAACTCTCACCCCTGGCTCCCAAAGCCAGAATTCTAAATTAGACTATTTTCTGTAGTATTATGGTGTAGTACATTATATGCATGATATTACATAATGTGCTAAATACATTAATGTATAATCATCTATTGGAGATTTTGACCACAAAGCAAGTACTAAATATTAAGACGTACATAATACACACTGTCAATACTCAATATTAAGTTATATAAAACAGGGAAAATCCATGATACCCCTAAAAGCCCTTCATAAATGTTTCCTTGCATGACCCAACCCACATTTATCTGACAATTCTTAATGTAGTAAGAAACCATCAACCAGTTTACATAAATGTTAAAAGTTAATGATAGAATCAGGGACTAAACTTGGAAATACGGTATCTGGTGAATTATTTCTTGCATCTGATTCTCATCTCAAGGGGCATCGCTGGTTATTCCATTGTTAATCAATCTATACTGGCATCCGGTTATTGGTGTGGTTCATACGACTCGTTACCCACCATGCCGGGCATTCTTTTATATGCATAACGTTCTCTTTTTTTGGTTTCCTTTCAATTTGCATTTCAGAGTGCAGGCACAACTGCCAAATTAAGGTAGAACATTTTCTCTTGTCTGTGATAATATAATTTAATGATTTTATGACATAACTTAAGAATTGCATATATTAATCTCAAGTGCATAATACATTCTTACTCAACACTTACTTATACTATATGCCCCCCTTTGGTTTCCGCGCGTCAAACCCCCCTACCCCCTACGCTCAGAAAATCCTGTTTATCCTTGTCAAACCCCGAAACCAAGGAAGGCTCAACCAAACGCATCAAAGTCAACAAGTTKTGGKRNGGTTGACTTATGCCACCACATTATATATATATATATATATATATATATATATAACACATACCCATTTTAATTTTTCCAGATACAGGATCAAACAACCCAAAAATTAGGAGAAAATTTTATCAAAATCGCCTGAATACTAATATTTCACACATCAAAATAA